ACCAAATTTTGACTTTTATAGGGTGAATAGCCAACAAGCCTTTCCATTGAATGAATAATAGATCCCGATCCTAAAAATAACAATGCTTTGGAATAGGCATGAGTTATCAAGTGGAATAAAGCATTTCGGTAAGATCCCATACCAAGAGCTAACATCATATAACCCAATTGTGACATTGTGGAATATGCTAAACCTCTCTTAATGTCTTTTTGAGCAAGAGCTAAAGTAGCTCCTAATAAGACTGTTATTATTGCTATCAACGAGATTAAATTCATTATAGAGGGTATAACTATGAAAAGAGGAAGAAGCCGAGCTACAAGAAAAATTCCCGCTGCTACCATAGTAGCCGCATGTATAAGAGCAGAAATAGGGGTAGGCCCCTCCATAGCATCAGGCAACCAGACATGAAGAGGAAATTGTGCAGATTTAGCAATGGAACCAGCAAATAATAGAACAGCACACAAAGTAATAAAGAAAGGATTTACTTCATTATTATAAATCAAATTATTCACTATTTCGAATAAATCCTCAAATTCGAAACTACCTGTTATCCAATAAAACCCTAAGATTCCTAATAATAAACCAAAATCTCCTACCCGATTAGTTACAAAAGCTTTTTGACAAGCATTTGCCGCAAGAGGTCGTGTGAACCAAAAGCCAATTAATAGATAAGAGGACATCCCAACCAATTCCCAAAAAATATAGATTTGTATCAAATTAACACTAGTAACTAATCCTAGCATTGAAGTACTGAAAAAACTCATATAAGTGAAAAATTTCAAATAGGATTGATCGTGAGCCATATAATTATCACTATAAAAAAGAACCGTAATTCCAACGGTAGTGATTAATATTGACATAATAGAAGTTAATGGGTCTAGCAAATAACCGAATTCTAAAGAAAAATCATTAGTAATGAGCCAAGACCATACAGATTGATAAATAGAATTGCTATTTATTTGTTGAATAAACAGATTGGTTGAAAAAACTACGATTATACTTAACAATAAAACACTCTGAAAGGCCCACATACGACGAAATTTGATTGTTGTTGTTGGAAAAAGAAGAAGACCCAACCCTAGGAATATAGGAACGGGAAGTGGAATGAAAGGTATAATCCATCCATATTGATATGTTTGTTGCATAAAAAGTTTTTTTCTTAGTTTCCTAATTAATTTTTATTGTTTCCAATTCACCAGATCTTACCTTTTTTATTTTTGAGAGGAATAAGCAAAAGGGAAGATATGCGCTAAGTAAAACTGCTGAAATTCAGCATTTTTATTATTTATTATTAGTTGACTTTTTATTTCTTTGTTTTTCTTATTTTCTTCTAAATACTTCAAATTTTCAACCCAATAAATTACAATTGGTCAAATCTTATGAAACACAGTAATTCCTAGTTTTTGAAAGTGTAACATACTCTCTTGTACGATGTTCGAGATTGAACGGTTAAGATAAAGGTAATAGAAAAGGAAATGCATTTTCAGTAAGAAAATTTTTGGATCTTTTTCTTATTTGTATTTTGTACATTTTATCCCATCTAAATTCAATGTACAACACTGAAATTAGATAGAAAAAAATGCAAGGTTGGATTCTTTTTATTTAGGAAATTTAAGCTCAATAATTTTGATTTATCTTGCACAACTGATTTACTAAGAAAGAGTCGCAAAAAAGCATACGAATTTTTAAAAATCATTTTAAGTCGATTCTCGGAAATAGAAAAAGTGAAAACAAACCAAACCTTATATTTATATATTCTATTTCTTTTTTTTATGAAGGGAGTATTCATTAGCAAATAAATCGAATGAATATATGAATATAATAGGAAAGAATAACTTCTGTTGAACACTACATGTCTTTCACATCCAACTAGAACAACAAGGAATTCTTTTTAAATGGCAGTTCCAAAAAAGCGCATTTCTACATCAAAAAAACATATTCGTAAAAATATTTGGAAAAAAAAGGGATATTGGGCCGCTTTAAAAGCTTTTTCGTTAGGTAAATCTCTTTCAACTGGAAATTCAAAAAGTTTTTTTGTGCAGCAAACAAAAACAAATAAATAAGAAAGTTGGAATAGTCTGAATGCATTCAAAAATTGACTCATTTTTTCTTTATTAAATCAACTCACTAGGTAATAGTAATAGAAATTGTGAATTTTATAGCAAATAGAAAATGAAACCGAGCTTACTCTTTTATATTTTATTTTCGAGTCGTCAATTTTAGATTATTTACTAAATTCAGTCAAAAAAGAACCAATCCTTTCCCCTTTTTTACTGAATTTAGTAAATACAAATACCTTTTTTGATAAATTGATAAAACATAATGTTTCTGATAAACGAATGAATAGAAGAAAAGGTTTTTTTTGCGCGGATTTTGGTATTTCCAGAATGGGGAAGCTTAGTTTCCCCGTCAACACATTATTTGTTACATTTACTAGAAAAATACGACAATTTTTTGTTTTATCTCTCTTTTTTTTTATCTTTTCTCTTTTTAATAGACTATAGATGTTTTCGGGAAGGGTCCTAAGATATTTAGTTAATTGAATTAACCAACAGTTTGAAATACTTTCAAATAATTTTATTCTTTTTTGATTTGTAGAAATCAATATAGAAATGACTCATATATCTCCTATTATCAACTCAATTAAATCAAGAACTTAGTAAGAACTCTTAATAGGAACAATTTTGGATGTCTTCTTTTTCTGTTTTTTCTTCATTGATAACCTAAAAAAATTCTTTTGTTCCATTTGATTTCGATTTCTGAAATTAAATAATAAATAAAAACATTAAAATTGAAAAAGTAAAACAAAACTCTTTTTGAATTCTATCTCTTGGTTGACTCTTGATTGCGGTTTGAGATTCGAATTATCTAGTTAGAATAAAATTCTAGGGGAGTGGAAAACCCATTTGAACTAAACAAAAATTTATTTAATATTTACTAAATTGATACTTTTAGGAAAAATAAACTTCTTAATGGACTTCTAAATTCTCGACGATTTTTTAATAATGAACTATTATAAGTTCAACACAAGCCGCTATGGTGAAATTGGTAGACACGCTGCTCTTAGGAAGCAGTGCTTAAGCATCTCGGTTCGAGTCCGAGTAGCGGCATGTCATCTTTTAAAAAGGAAAAATAGATTCTATAATTAATTCAATTCTTGAGTTGCATTTAGACAACGCGTTTTTTAAGATTTTGTATGATATTTTCAACCTTAGCAACCTTAGAACATATATTAACTCATATTTCCTTTTCAATTCTTTCAATTGTAATTCTAATTCGTTTAATAAACTTTTTTTTTATAGATGAAGTGGTACAATTATCTCATTTGTCCGAAAAAGGCCTGCTAGCTAGTTTTTTCTGTATAACAGGATTATTAGTTACGCGTTGGATTGATTCGGGTCATTTTCCACTAAGTGATTTATACGAATCATTAATCTTCCTATCATGGAGTTTTTCTCTTATTCATATAGTTCTGTATTTCAAAAAAAAGAAAAATTTATTAAGCATAATAACGGGTTCAAGTGCTGTTTTTACTCAAGTCTTTTCAATGTCAGGGCTTTTAACGGAAATATACCAATCTTCAATATTAGTACCTGCTCTTCAATCCGAGTGGTTAATAATGCATGTAACAATGATGATATTGGGTTATGCGTCCCTTCTATGTGGATCATTATTATCAGCAGCACTCCTAGTTATTACATCTCGAAAAAGCATAACTATTTTTTTTCTTTTTTGTCAAAGTCATTTTTTAGTACGCGATTCATTTACCTTTGGTAAAATGGAATACGTCGTGGAAAGAAATAATCTTTTCAAACTCAAAAAAAAAGAGTTTTTTTTTGCCAAGAATTATTACAGATCGCAATTGATTCAAGAATTGGATTATTGGAGTTATCGGGTTATTAGTTTAGGATTTTTATTTTTAACCATAGGTATTCTTTCGGGAGCAGTATGGGCTAATGAAGCATGGGGATCATATTGGAATTGGGACCCAAAAGAAACGTGGGCATTTATTACTTGGATCATATTCGCGATTTATTTACATACTCGAACCAATCAAAACTTGCAAGGAGAAAATTCCGCAATTATAGCATCTATGGGCTTTCTTATAATTTGGATATGCTACTTTGGGGTCAATCTATTTGGAATAGGGTTGCATAGTTATGGTTCCTTTCCTTTAGCATATAATTAAATTTACGGATGTATCTTACGACTACAACAGAGTATGTGCATATAAAAATTTTGTGTGAACCGACACGAATCGTATGAATCGATACAATATTGTATCGATTCATACGATTCCTATTCATATAGGTTTCAATTTTCTTTATTTAAAAATGACTTATTAGAAATTTCTAAAACTTTTTAATGTCGAATGAATGATTTTCAAATCATAGCATTTTTAAGTTTAGTTATGAAAACCGTTTCTAAAATAATTAGATAGAATTATTTCGATCCTGTCAACCGACAGGGAAAAAAGGAAATCGGGGTACATACCAATACTTAGGACAGGTAAAAAGAGAGAAATTGAAAGAAATAACTCTCGTGGTCCAGAATCAAAAAAAAAAGAGTTTTGAGCATTAAAAAGCTTGTATCCGTAGAACATCTGTCGTGACAGAGATAATGAATAAATAGGAGTTAATATGATTCCAATTGCCATTAGAAAAGTAATTAGCATTTTTGGCAGTAAAAAAAATTTTTGGCTGGTAATTATTCCAAAAAAGACTATCAATTCAGCAACAAAGCCACTCATACCCGGTAATGCAAGCGAAGCCATCGAAAAGCTACTGAGCATCGTGAATACTTTTGACATTGGGATAGCTATTGCGCCCATTTCGTCAAGATAAACAAGACGTATTCTATCATAAGTCGTTCCCGACAAGAAAAAAAGTGCAGCACCAATAAATCCATGAGATATTATTTGTAAAAGAGCCCCATTAAGCCCTGTATCACTTATCGAACCAATTCCTATAATTATAAAGCCCATATGAGATATAGACGAATACGCTACTCTTTTTTTTAAATTCCGTTGGCCAAGAGATGCTGAAGCCGCATAGATTATTTGGAGTGTGCCTGCTATTACTAACCAAGAGGAAAACAGATAATGGGCGTGAAAAAAAAATTCCATATTGATACGAACCAACCCATACGCTCCCATTTTTAATAAGATTCCAGCTAGAAGCATACAAGTACTATAATGTGCTTCTCCGTGGGTATCTGGTAACCATGTATGTAAAGGTATAATCGGCGATTTGACAGCAAAAGCAATAAAAAAACCAATATAGAATAGTATTTCTAAGGCCGCAGGATACGGCCGATTTACTAATGTTTCAAAATTTAATATTGGCTCATTAGAACCATATAAACCCATACACAGAACTCCCATTACTAGAAAAATGGAGCCTCCTGCGGTGTACAAAATAAATTTTGTAGCCGAGTACAGACGTTTCTTTCCTCCCCACATGGATAGAAGTAGATAAACGGGAATTAATTCTAACTCCCACATGAAAAAAAAAAGTAAAAGGTCTCGAGAAGAAAATGATCCTATTTGCGCGCTGTACATTGCTAACATCAGGAAATGAAATAATCGAGAATCTCTAGTAACCGGCCAAGCCGATAAAGTAGCTAAAGTGGTGATGAATCCTGTTAGTAAAATGGGTCCTATGGAAAGTCCATCTATTCCTAATCTCCAATGAAAATCAAAAAAACTGACCCATTTATAATCCTCCACTAGTTGTATTAATGGATCATCTGGTTGGAAATGATAACAAAATGTATAGGCGATTAAAAGGAATTCTAAGATGCATATACAAATAGTATACCATTTAATGATCCTATTTCCTCTGTGTGGAAAAAAGAAAATTAAGGAACCCGCCGATATTGGAAAAACTACAATTAGCGTTAACCAAGGAAAAAAATTCGTGGTAAAGACAAGATATACTTGGACCAGAAAAACCAGTGCTCCTAATATTCTTATGAGCACTGGTTTTGTCGGTAAAAAGAAACTAAAATGGGTTCACAAGTCTAGTCTTCTAGAGCGTATTAATAAGCTAGCCCCATACTGCGAGTTGTTTCATGCCATAAATAAACTCGAACACTCAAGAAATCTGTTGGACAGGCAGATTCGCATCTTTTACAACCAACGCAGTCTTCTGTTCTTGGAGCAGAAGCGATTTGTTTTGCTTTACATCCGTCCCAAGGTATCATTTCTAATACATCGGTTGGGCAAGCTCGGACACATTGAGTACATCCTATACATGTATCATAAATCTTTACTGAATGTGACATCGGGTTTATACATTTTTGAACGTTATAAGATTCCGGTCTGTTAATCTTAGAAACAAAGCATCCATTTAGATATCAGACGAATCAACAAGTTGTCAGAATTTTTGAATCAATCTATTTCTGGATTGCTTTAATAGACAAGGCCAAAATACTTTGATTTAGTCTAGTTTTTTAACCAAGACCATACCTTAATGTATTAACTATACGAATTCGAATTTATTTATTAATATAATATTATTGAATATTTGAAATATTCAAATTTATATAATTAATTTATTAATACTCGTATTTAACAAGTTGAATTCGTTAATACAAGATATAAGAAATACTACTTACTCAGCAAATTGGATTCGTTAATACAAGTTGATTTTCGATTACGATAAATTGCTGAAACAATAGCCGGTCCAATAGCTGCTTCGGCGGCTGCAATAGCTATAACAAAAATTGATAAGATTTCTCCCTTTAATTGACGATTATCACAAAAATTAGAAAAGGCTACAAAATTCATATTAACTGCATTCAGTATAAGTTCAAGACACATAAGGGCCCTAACCATATTTCGACTTGTGATCAATCCATAGATGCCTATACAAAATAAAAAAGAACTCAAAACAAGTACATGCTCTAGCATTGTTAAGCAACTCCTTCTAAATCTCATTATTTTTTATCGAAAGAAGAATTCAACCAATTCGATTGAATCACATATAACAAATATGAAAATTTTTCAGTGATAATTTATTATTGTTATTGACTTATTGACGAGCTATCGCAATGGCGCCTATTAAAGCAACTAAAAGAATTATTGAAATAAGTTCAAATGGAAGAAAAAAATCTCTTGATAAATGAATTCCAATTTGTTGACTATTAATTATCAAATCTTGCTCCACAATCTGGTTTGATCTTGTAGTCCAAATAATCCCGTACCATGATGTATCTGTAATAGTAGTAATTAGTGAAATTAAAAGACTTGTGGAAACCATCCAAGTAATTCCATCCCCAACTGTCCAAGGATTAAAATATTTGGAATATTCTGAACCATTCATGAACATCACAGCAAAAAGAATTAAAATATTTATAGCTCCGACGTAAATCAGTAGCTGCGCAGCAGCTACAAAGTAAGAACTCAGTAGAATATAGATTAAGGATATACAAATCAGAACCAATCCCAGCGAAAAAGCAGAAAAAATTGGATTGGAAAGTAATATGACCCCTAAACCCCCTAAGATCAGACTTGATCCCAGAAAGACTAAAACAAAATCCGGTATTGGTTCGGGTAAATCCATTGAATTGAAATTGAAAAAAAAAAGAAATCGAGGTATTTCATGACTTTATTGATCTGACCAGGAAAAACAAAACAGAAGAGACTCCATTTAGTTTATGTTTATGATACTTCTTAACTAAACTTAATTAAAACTAAATGAAAGTTGAGTGGGTGTGACTTAATGTAGATAGTGTTCTTGGGCATTCTAATTAAACCTCCGAAAAAAGAATTTGAAAATAGAAATTTTCAAATTCTAATATACAAATATTTGAAATACGTAGGAAATGAATATTTTAGCCAATATCGTGATTGATCAAAAAAAAAAAGATAAGAAGAAGCTTTTTTTTTAGTTTTTTTTGATTTACTAATTATCTAACTTATTTGGTAATTTTGGTAATTTTTTTTGAATCAGGCGATTTATACATTTTTTATTTGAGGTGAATTCGAAATTGTTCGAATTGTGTAATCACCAATTACTGATGTCGGTAACCGACCTAAAGCAATTTGATTTTGATTTAATTCATGACGATCATAAGTCGAAAGTTCGTATTCTTCAGTCATTGATAAACAATTTGTTGGGCAATACTCGACACAATTACCACAAAATATGCAGATTCCAAAATCAATACTGTAATTAAACAATCGTTTCTTTCGAATATTACTTTCCAATTTCCAATCTACAACGGGTAGATCGATAGGACATACACGAACACATACTTCACAAGCGATGCATTTATCAAATTCAAAATGAATGCGGCCCCGGAAACGTTCTGATGTGATCAATTTTTCATAAGGGTATTGAATAGTTATTGGTAAACGATTCACATGAGACAGAGTAATTGTGAAACCTTGACCTACGTACCGGGCGGCTCGTATTGTTTGTTGACCATAATTCATCAACTCAGTTAACATAGGAAACATATCGTGAATACGTATAAATTCAATTACTTCTTTCTCTTGTTTGAGACAAGTTATGAATAGAGACTATTCTAATACCTTAGAGTGAAAGAAGTTGAGGCGAGGTTGTTAATAATAGATTACCTAGAGAAATAGGTAAAAGAAATTTCCAACCAAGATTTAATAGTTGGTCCATTCGCAGCCTTGGTAAAGTCCATCTTGTAGCAATAGAAATGAACAAGAACAAATAAGTTTTACCTAATGTAATAAAGATACTTATTATTATTCCAAAGACTTTCCCCAGTTTATTTCTGATAAAAATATCAGGAACAAATAGAAAGGGAATTGAAAGATTCCAACCTCCGAAATAAATAACTGTTACAAAAAATGAAGAAACTAGTAGATTAAGATAAGAAGCAAGGTAAAATAAACCAAATTTGATGCCGGAATATTCGGTTTGATAACCGGCTACTAACTCTTCTTCTGCTTCTGGTAAATCAAAAGGTAATCTCTCACACTCGGCTAGAGCAGAAATAAAAAAAACGAAAAATCCTATAGGTTGACGCCACAGATTCCACCCCCAAAAACCATATTTTGACTGTGCTTCAACTATATCAACTGTACTTGAACTGTTAGATAATTATAGTCGATCAGAATTACACTGTTTCATCGCTATTCCAGAACCGTACATGAGATTTTCACCTCATACGGCTCCTCAAAGATCACAGCTAAATATAAGGACATCCCATTATTATTATTTATTTTTATATTTTTTAAGATAGAGTTGAAACTTCTCCTGAGGTCCCAAATTAAATCAACGGAATTCTGTTTGCTATATTTTTTTATTATATAATATTAATTAAATAATGCTTAATGCTTCGGAATTGATCTTATCTTTTAATTTGATTAATTGAATAAATTGCCTCTTTCTTTGTTGATCAATAATTTAATCCTTGAATAAAAAATAAAAAACTTTTTGTAAGAGCAACAAATAGATATTTCAACCTAGTATTTTCAATAACGAAAAAGAAAAAAAAAAGAATTCGACTTTCTTATAATAAAAATAGAATATATAAGATAAGCATATAAAAAAGAAAGAAAAGATACCCAGCCCTTACCTTTATTCTTTTTTTTTTTCTTTTTTGACTTTGTCTATTTTATTTCGCTCCTATTCTCCTTTCTCATATAATCGTATAAAGGGATTTTCCCAAAAGTAAAAGATTACTTCGTTCGTAATAGTTATTTTTTTATCGACGGATAGGAGCATACTCTGAATCGGAGTCGTGGGTAGTACTTCTTGATCATTTCTACTAATTAAAAGCCCAATTCAAATTCCTTTTATGTATAGAAAAAGAAAATGTATAGAAATGTTCTCGCGGATAACTTAAAAAATCCCCATTACAAATCCTTTGTGTATCTTAGTCTTCCTAACCACCCACTCAATTTTGTTCAACCTGAATTTGAATTTGTATCTTAACTAAATAGACCTATTTACTAGATATAAAAAAATACAGAGAATCAATCTTTTAAACCCGCTTCAAGAAGTGATGAATAAGTAACCAATCTTGGGGTAAATAGTCTCTACTACTTATGTTTGCTTTTACTTAATCCTTGTACATAGGAAATGAGAATTCATACTTTACTGCAAAATTAGAAGCTGTTTTCTTTCACCCATATAACTATTGACTTTGATTCATCAACCTAAATGATCAAAGAAAAATGAAAAAAAAAAATAGACTCAACTCATTTAACTTGACTTTCTTATTTTTTTGTAAGGTAGTCGAAATCCTTTATTTCACCGAATCGCACGTAGAGAGATTGATAGTACACACAAAGTTAATGGTAGTTCATAACTAATTGATTGAGCAGCGGCTCGTAGACCACCCAAAAAGGAATATTTATTATTTGATCCATATCCCGACATAAGAAGTCCAATGGGAGCAATGCTTGAAATAGCCATCCAGAAAAAAACACCACTACTAAGATCGGCTAGAACAAGGTGGTAGCCAAAAGGAATTACTGAATAACTTAGTAAAATTGCTACGACTGCGACGGATGGTCCGATACTGAATAAATGAGCATCACCTCTAGATGGAAGAAAATTCTCCTTGAAAAGCAGTTTTGTACCATCTGCTAGAGCTTGAAGAATTCCTAGGGGGCCCGCGTATTCAGGTCCAACACGTTGTTGTATACTCGCGGATATTTCTCTTTCTAACCAAACAATTACGAGCACGCCTGTTATGATTCCTAATATAAGAGTCAAAATAGGGACAAGCCACCATATGATTCCATATACCTCTTTAAAATTAATTAAGGAGTCAAATCTGTAAAAAGAGTTGATAGTTTGTATTTCTGTTGTCTCCATTTTAACGATCAATTTCTCCCATAATGATATCTATGCTCCCTAGTATCGTCATAATATCAGCCAATTTCATTCTTTTAACTAACTGAGGAAGAATTTGCAAATTGATAAAACCCGGCGGTCGTATTTTACATCTCCAAGGAAAAACACTCTGATCTCCTATTAGAAAAATGCCCAATTCGCCTTTTGGGGCTTCGACTCTCACATAAAGTTCTTGTTTGGACAATTCAAAGGTTGGAGAAGGTTTTTTACTAATAAATCGATATTCAAAATCATTCCAGTCGGTATCTTTTACTTTAGCAAAGCGTCGAATTTCTAAATTCTCATAAGGTCCCCCTGGAAGTCCTTCCAGAACCTGTTGTATAATTTTTACGGATTCTATCATTTCACCGATTCGTACTAAATAACGAGCTAATGAATCCCCTTCCTTTTGCCATTGAACCTCCCAGTCCAATTCGTCGTAACACTCATAACGATCCACTTTACGAAGATCCCATTGGATTCCAGAAGCTCGTAGCATTGGTCCTGATAAACCCCAATTTAGTGCTTCTTCTCCACTAATAACACCTACATCCTCAACCCGCTCTAAAAAAATGGGATTACGTGTAATAAACTTTTTATACTCAGCAACTCCTGCTAAAAAAAACTCACAAAAATCTAAACATTTATCTATCCAGCCATGAGGTAGATCAGCAGCTACTCCTCCGATACGAAAATAATTATGCATCATTCGCATACCTGTAGCAGCCTCGAATAGATCATAAATCAATTCTCTTTCTCGAAAAATAAAAAAGAAAGGGGTCTGTGCGCCAATATCTGCCATAAAGGGCCCGAGCCATAACAAATGGGAAGCTAGACGACTCAACTCCAACATAATTATTCGGATATAACTAGCTCTTTGAGGTACTTGAATATTTCCTAATTGTTCGGGACCGTTTACAGTTATTGCTTCTGTGAACATAGTAGCTAAATAATCCCAACGCGTTACATAAGGTAAATATTGTACAATTGTTCGATTTTCCGCAATTTTCTCCATCCCTCTATGTAAATAACCCAATATTGGTTCACAGTCAATAACATTTTCGCCGTCTAGAGTAAGGATGAGCCGAAGAACACCATGCATTGATGGGTGGTGAGGACCCATATTTAGTATCATAAGGTCTTTTCTTGTAGCCGGACCAGTCATAAGTTGTTTATTGATTCATTCTTCCATGAATTACTGAAAGTGAAAAGAAAGTAATAAAAATTTTAAATAAAAAATTCGAATTAAGGAATAAAAAAAAAAAGAAGCACTTAAAACAATATGAATTTTTAAATTAACGAATTTTTGTCTCTCTAATACTCAATTGACCTATTAATTCTTTATAATGTGCTCCATTTTTTTTTGACAAATACGCCAAAAGTCGTTGGCGTTTTCCTAAAATTTTTCGCAACCCTCTCTGAGATAAATAATCTTTTTTGTGCAATTCTAAATGTGAAGTAAGCCTCCGTATCTTATTGGTAAAACTGAATATTTGAAATTCAACAGACCCTCTGTTTCCTTCTTTAGAGCTAACCGAAATAAATACTTTTTTGATCATAAAAGATTTTCCCTCTTCCAATTTTTTTAAATGGTATGGATTTGACTAATGAGTAAGAATAATGTTAGTAATTTTACTGTGGTATATACAACAATTTGAATTTTTTTATGGGCTAGGGATATCGAATTCAAAATTGAATTTTATTCAGAGAGGCATAAGTACTTTTTTTACATTTCCAGCCGCGCATAATGTAGACCTAAAATAAAAAAGATTCTGTTAATTGATTTCTAGGTCTAATTAATACGTTAGTTAGTTTAGAATCATATATTCAAACGGGCGATAAAGTGGCACACGCACAAATCTTTTTACTCTCGTATACCCCTACCCTATAAGGCTAGAATATATCTAAGGATATAATAGATCTAGGAAAACCGGGCTACCAACAACGTTTCAGCCTGGGATACATATATATCCTTAACATACTGAAACGACTGCCATTATTTGTATCAAACCAATAGCGATTCATACAAGCTAAATCCTCTAATCGATAATTAGGCCAAGTAAAAAATTTGACTTTAATTAATTTATTCTTCTCTTTATCAAGATGCTTATGTTTGTTCAAAAATTGACTACAGCTGCTCGCCTTGTTAAATACTGCATTTGTATTCGTATTTTTTGAATTGAAACAAATTTTAATTCTAAACTCTCTACGATATTTATGAGATAAAATGGTTTCGGGAACAAGGAAATCAAAAGCATTCTTATCAATATCTGCTTGTTCCGGGTATCCTTGAGCATTTTTTTGCTTACTCTTATGAACCAATGAAATACATAAAGTTTGATACAGAATAAAATGTCCATCGTTTTTTACAGACAGACAAGCAGGTTCGATAACTAATAGCCCCTTTTTGACCAATTCTACAAAACTGAAATTCTTCTGAATTAGCAATATATCTAAGGTCATTTCTCTTCGTTGAATCGAAGATATAGTAACTTTTCTTGGATTTACCAGTCTAAGCAGTAGACAATATATTTTGATATTGTTGATCATTCTTTGATTCAAAGTGTCACCCCATCTCAATTGAAAAAGTGAATAACGTTTCAGCAATAAACTGAGTTCTACTTCTGTCTTTCTTTTATTTTTATATTGTTTTTTCTTTTTACCCCCCTTTACTTTTGATCCTCCATAATGTTTTTCAATATCTTTTTGATGGGAGTGGGATTCAAGATTCATCCGTTTTTGTGCAGCTGATCTAAAATTTCCTTTGTTTGTCGGAAATTCTTTTTCTTTTTGATTTTTTTTATTCGGGGGTATAACACATTCAACTTCTTTGTTGTCTACGATGTTTTTATTTTCCCGACGAACATTTTGATTTATATTCCTTCCTAAAAGAAGTACTTTACTTGATATAACCCAAGGTTTTCTTTTATATAGATTATAAAGTATTAAAGATTCTGGGAAGAGCCAAAGATCTAGAGTTGACACGGGACACTTTAGTATTTCCTCATTCATTCCCGTCCAATCTAAAAAGGTTTTGGAGGGGTTTGGTAACTTTATTTTAGGTTTTTTCGGAAATACGAGATACAAAAGGTTTTTTTTAGCAATTTTATTAGTTATTTGATAATTCTTAGCCTTCATCTTAGTATTTTGATTGCTCTTGGTATCAATCTTGATCCAATACCCAATAGCCATCTTTTGGCTAAGACCAAAATGAAAATGGAGAGTTTTCCAATCAAAATATTTTCTATCGCTCTTTCCTATATAATTAGTAATAGGACTGCTTCCCCATATATCAAAAAAGTTGTATTTATGCGTGTTTAAATTGTAATAACTATCTTGTTTTCTATTTACTTGTGTTTCAAAAGTTGATCCATAAATAGACGAGTCTCTTTTATTTTTATTTTCAGAATTAATAGATTGATATGATAAAAGATCATATCGAGAGTATTTTTGAAAATTCTCTTTTTGATTCCCTAAGGAATAGACTTCAAGAGTGTTTTGTTTTTTGAACGAGATTAATCCATTTTTTTGATATGAACCCCTTTTGCAACCCTGAACCATAGGATTTTGATTTCCCCGCCTTTTGGGTAATAATCTAGACCCTTGAATCTCAGATAAATTGTATTGATAATGTCGTTTTAATTTCTTTAACCAGGTTTTCCAGCGATTTATTCCACAATTCAAGCGTTTCTTATGACTTAATTCCGAGTGAATTATCCCTTCAAAGAACTTCTTTATTTTAGTTTTAACTAAGAAAGGAATTCCGTAATCGTGATATTTAAAAACAGATCTTTTATCAAAATAAATACCTTGAGTTTGTGATAAGTTGTAAAATACATATGCTTGTGACAAGTAGGATAAGTAACAACATTTTTGTGAGTTTTTTTGATTCCTAATAGTATTAATTGACTTTTGTATAGTTGAAATAATTGAAATAAAGTGAATTGGATTTTCGTTTTTTTTATTAACTCTTTCTTCATTTGCTTCATTACTATTTATCAATTTATTGTTATTGATAAATTTATTTATTGAACCGAGAAAAAGTTGTTTAATGAGTTTGGAAAGATTAATGATAGACAAAAAAGGATTTGTGTATATTCTTTCAAAAAAAAATTTTCTAAAGAAATAGATTTTCGAGATTAATCGAAGATTTCTCGGTTTTATTGTTTCCAAAAGATTTTTTGAAAATTTTAATCTTTTACCTTTATAACTTCTTTTGTTAGCACTAATAAAAATTCCTGTGTGTTTTTTTTTATCGCTTGTCATTCGTTCTATTTGATTCCGGATTGTGATTGCCCTAGCAGTCAGATCCTTGGTTTTTTTTTTTGTCGTTGTCCGGTTTGAGGGTTGAATTTGACTACTAAATGAGTCAGGAATTATCTTATTGATGCTTGTAGAATCTTTGTTGTTTTTTGTTTGATTCGATTTATAGACCTTACTTACACCAAAAAATAGGATTGGGTTTAATTTTGAAAATACTTTTATTTTTTTTTTTAATGAATGTTGTATAACCCAATTTTTTATTTGTTTTGAAACTAATTTCGTCTTTTCCCTTAAAGTTTTTCGAGCCAAGAAATAGGTATTTTTCGATTTTCCAATCTTTGTTTCCAATTCCTTAAAAATAGGTTTAAAAAAGGAAGATCGGTTTCGGGGAGAACCAAAAGGAAGATCGGTTTCCATTCCCAAAACTGTTAAAAAACAAAAATCATTTATTTCTTTTTTGTTTTGCATTAGATTTTTATGAAAGGGTCGTAGTTTAGACCTGTGCCAAGGTTTTAGGCAGAAAGGAAATAGGATTTTTATCTGAATACCATCTCTTAACCAATTTCTTGGAAATTCAGTTTCCGATAATTGAATACCATTATAGGTACATTTAATATGTAGTTCTCTTTTCCATTCCTGTAGATCCTCAAACCATTCAGGAACTTGCAATAAAACCATACGTCCAATATTTTTTACTATTATCAATGAAGGCAATAGAATATATTTTCTAAAATTCGATTGAGTTATTAGCATAAAACTCCTTATTAATTGTCCAAGTGAAATACTATCCCATGTTTTCGCTACATTTACTCGGATTTGCTCTTTTCGTTTGTTATCTTCTTTTTTATCCTTTTCTTTTTTATGTTCTTTTTTTGTTTCTTCATACGTATTTTCCATAATTTTGAAGTCGATCCGATTGTGTATCCAATTTGAAAAAATAACTTTAATAAGTCCAGATGAAAACCAAGGTTTTTTTTTGGTTCTGTCCAAAAAAAGAGGAGAATGCGCATTTGCTTGAAGTGGTTCCCACATAGAAATTTTACGTCTTTGAGCGCGAATAGAACCTTTTATTATTCCCCGGCGAAAATCAGATGTTTGGGAATACTCTCTCAAAGCTACTACCTTTCTTGGATTCTCGGTGTTAGGAGCAGCCTTTTTCTTGATAGCAGTGAAAATCACTACACGCTTCGCTTTTCTTAAGCGAACTTCACGCTTGGTTGCTAGTTGTTGGAACTGAGTGATTAATTTATATGATCGCTGGGGAATTCTTTTACTGATTTCTTTTCTTACACTAGATTCTTTTCTAATCTTGGTAAGATTTGGATGGTTTCGAACGGTTTTGGAGAAATTTTTGAAAAATTCTCTTTCTTTTTCGAAATCTATTTTTACTTCTTCTTCGTCTGGCAATAAATAAGGATTGAAATTTAAATTATGGTTTGGTTCAGTATCAAATTCACCACTTACTAGTAATAAATTATCAATTTCTAGTAATAATTTATTTTTTTTATTCTTATATTGAACTGCGTACCTTTTGTACCTTTTTGGTTCAATTTTATTCGAATCAGGATATGTAAAAAGAATAGCATGAATCTTATTTATACCACCCATCTCTCTTAAATTTTCTTTAGAAGTTTTCAGTAAGGTTTTTTTTTTTATTCTTACGCGGTATGGGCCATTCAACAAAGGATCATAGATTTTAGGAAAATATTCGTTGTGAGTATCCTCAGTACAGAATCTAATTCTTGTTTCTAGTATATCAAGAAAAGGAAATTCTTTTTCTAAAATTTTAATTCTAGTTCGAAACTCGTTGTTTATATTATTACTTTGTCGGTTTTTAGAATAAAGAGAATGGGTATTAAAATTAAAAAAGGAAGTTTTAGTTAGTGTCAACAAAAATAATTTTTTTATTATTTCCAAAAAAATAGATAAACTAGGTGGATATGTAAAAGAGATTCTTTTTTTTAGATGAGTTTTAGTTTTGGGTGTATGAAAGAAATATTGTGTCATTTCATTTCGCACATCTTCGTGAATTTTATTATTATTTTTTTTTTTGTAGCGAAATGGACGATTCCATTTCTTATAATCGAAAAGAAGAGTCACAAGATATTTTTCAAAATCTTTAACTTCAAGGCGAAACAAAAACAATAAAAACAATCTTATGTATCCATTTTTTTGTTTCTTTTTTTCATTTTTACCCCCTTTCTTATTTAATTTCGAATTGTCTTGATTACCCTTCCTATTCAGATAAGAATCCTCATAAACTGGGCTATTGTTATAGCCTGTCTCTGTAAAGGGAAAGTGGAGTTCATCCTTTGTTTTTTCCTTTCCATTCACTCGGATTTTTTCCGTTTCATCGATTTTGCCCGGATCCTCCTTTTCTTCCGTTTTTGAGGTTTCTTTCAGTTTATTAGTAA